AAGGGGGAATTGTGCCGATTTCGCAATTGCACCGAGGAATAATAGGGCGGCACACAGAGTCAGAAATAAAGAATTTATCCCATGATTCTCAATCAAGTTATTGACTATTTTGAACAAATCTCGAAATTCGAAACTACCCGTTATCCAATAAAGACCTAAGGTTCCTAATAATAAACCAAAATCCCCCACACGATTAGTTACAAATGCTTTTTGACAAGCATTTGCCGCAATTGGTCGCGTGAACCAAAAACCTATTAATAGATAGGAACACATTCCAACTAATTCCCAAAAAATATAAATTTGTATCAAATTCGAACTCGTAACTAATCCCAACATGGAAGCATTGGAAAAACTCATAGAAGCAAAAAATCTCAAATATCCTTGATCATGAGACAGATAATTGTCACTATAAATAAGAACCAAGATTCCAACAGTAGTAATTAATATTGACATAATAGAAGTCAGTGGATCGATCAAGTCGCCAAACTCTAAGGAAAAATCATGATGGATGGTCCAAGACCATACATATTGATAAATAGAACTCCCGTTTATTTGCTGAATCGCCAGGTCGGCCGAAAAAAGCATAACTATACTTAGTAATAAAACACTAGGAAAAGCCCACATGCGACGCAGATTTTTTGTTGTCGTTGGAACAAGAAGAAGTCCCACTCCTATTGCTAGAGGAACCGGAAGCGGAACGAGAGGTATGATCCATGCATATTGATATGTATGTTCCATAAGAAAATCAAAGTTTTTTCTATTCTTAGTAATTGAATTGTTTCCGATTCACCAGCTCTTATCTCTTTCGGAAGGAACAATCAAATAAAAAAATCAAAATAGGAAAGAACTCAAATAGAATTTTCCATTTTCAATCATTCCATTAATTCTTACAAGAATTTCGATTCATAGAACAAGTCAAAAGAATTCTCGTACTTGATTCTGATATGGGTCATAGGATCCATCAATAACTCGACCCAATCAAAAGAAGACCTAGAGTTTATTCGGGATAATTCACTAATTCTGATTGAGTGGAGTAAGCTGCCTAGGATTCGAGGAAACTCTACGATACCTATCACTTCACTAACTGTCACTGCGCTTCGAATTGAAAGATGAGAATTTGGAGATAGTATGAAATCTATCTCGGGAATTGCTTTTAACCGAATTATCGAGTAGAGTATTGTTGGCGCCGGGGTTTGATCATTACCCGAATGGAATCGGTAACGCGCCTACCCTTTTTTTTTTTAGTTCTTTAGACATCGGTTCGATTTATAATATATATATAGGGACTTCTAATTCTCAGGACTGTCTTATTCTATATTCTATTCTATCGATTTCCATACTAAAACGAAAAGTAAAAAGGTTTCCATTGTAAAATGTAAAAGTAAAAAAAAAACCACAGGAGGTTCATTTCATGTTACAATTATGGCGGCGAGTTCGCGTATTCTTTATTTTCTCCGCGAGGCATTCGAATTCTAATTTGAGAAACTGGTTTTCTCAGTTTCTCATAGGATTTGGGAAATTTCTCTTTTGGGCTTCGTGGGGTGGGGTCTTGGTCGTCTGGTGTCGGTGTGTACAAATCCCTAGAGCTTCTTGGAATCCTCCCTACACTTATGCGGATCTTTGGGTTCGAAATTTTACTACTGCTGACGAAATTCGGCGGATAGACTTTCAAATTCAAAGAAAAAGGTTCCAGTCAGCAAAACACTGGTTACTTTTCAATGAGGCGCTTCGTCGGTTACAATCTGGCGAGGATCTGTTACGACGATTGCATGAGGTCGAGGCGGAGGATTCCAGCGATCTAGAGCCCCTAAATTCATTCCTACGACTGGAAAAGGGTGTCGCTAGGGGATTATATGAATCTTGTTGTGTATTAACGGCGGAACTTTCCTTTTTAGACGAAAGGAGGTCCCGATTAGTAGAGGCCCAAAACAAGGGCCCTATTCGAAATGCGTCCCTCCACATCCACAGGAACAGTCAACTGCCGGCAGTTAACTTGAGACAAAGTTCCATCAACCTGAGGCTCCACGAGGACCGGGCGGCCCCGCCTTCCGGTTCAGGCAATCGACTGATTGCGCCGGGCGAAGAACAAGATTTCCGGCTTGCGTGGCAGGATCCGCCCGGCATATTCTAATGAATTTCTATATTTTAGATCTATGAAAGTAAGGAAAGGGGGGCTGTGCTCTCCTCCGTGAGTATTAGGGGTTGATTCCGTTTTGGAGGCCTCCACCCTTGCCAATAGATCTAATATATAATTAGATCATGAATCAATATTAGATCATGAATCAATCTAACACAACTGTTGGAGCGATTCGAAATTCCCGGTTAGTTTCGTAAGTTCGAGGTACGAAACTAACCGGGAGATCTTCTAAAAAAAAAAAAAAATACATAAAATACGGAGTATTTATTATGGGATTCTCAAAAGATTGGGTACGAAGAATAGGAATCGGCCTCTTTGCAGCGGCTTTTTTAGGTCTAGCAGGTTTAAAGACTAGTCGATTTTTTGGGTGGTTCTGTGGTAATCCGCGAACTTCGCCACGCGAACCCGCCGCAATTGTTGCCTTCCTTGAAGAAGAGGTTAAAACAGAAGAAGAAGAGGTTAAAACAGAAGAGCTAAAAATTCTATCTACCGAAAGAAAAATCGAGCATGAAAAATTGAATGACACCGTCGAAGGATTGGCTTCTCTGGAAAGTATGAAACTAGCAAACGAACTTTCCACTGTGCTTCCAGAGCAGGAAGTTCGGATTCTAAGTGGCACCGTCGAAGAATTGGATTCTCCGGAAAGTATGAAACTAGCAAACGAACTTTCCACTGTGCTTCCAGAGCAGGAAGTTCGGATTCTAAGTGGCACCGTCGAAGAATTGGATTCTCCGGAAAGTATTAAAAAAGTAGAAGAGCTTGAACATATACTTTTTCAAATCAAGACTCAAAAAGATCTAATAAAAGTAACCGAGGCAGAGTATGCAAAACTCTCTTCCAAAGTAGTTACAATTTCTCACTTGCTCTCTGACTCCTTAACGGAGGTGCGCAGGATTTATGAAACTCCTGATCTTCCCCATCTGGATGTATTTTTTTTATTATTTATTAAAAGAAATCGTTGACTTTTCTCTCTCAGACTCAGAAGAAAATAAAAACCAAATTTTACTAAACAGTAAAATTTGCGGCTTAACAAACGATCGTGAGAGCTGCGAAAAGGATCTCGAGATCTTAGAAAAAAATATCGCTAAAGATAGTGTGGGGTTGAATCCGAGCGATAGCGATATCGCAAGGAAAAGAAGAAGAAGGGAAAATGTAACAGATAATGCGAGAGCGCTACGTAATGAAATAAAACTCATTACGTCATTCTTAGAATTTTACCAACTAAGATACGCCCACGTATCTTTAGACGTACAAAAGGTTTATACAGATCTGGGCCGAATTGTCGGAAGTAAGACCTCCGCTATTGAGGTAGTGGGAGACTTAAAGGAAATCCTTCTGTCAGAGGATCGGGCCTTCCTACAAGTCCAAAAAGAAACACTTCAGGACTTGAAGCAAGAACTAGTGCTCTTAGAGTTAGAGCTGAAGCAACATGATTCCGATCTGGCGTTGGCTCAGAAGGCTTTCGAAAACCCCCATCCGAGGGTCGGAATCGGGCGCTTCAAGGTCGAATCCAGCGCGGCGGGTCAGCATAAGATCTGCCCAGACTAGTAAAGGGGGCTCGGCTATCCTCTGTGAGTATTATGGTTTGATTCCGTTTTGGTGGTTACAACCTACCAGTTTGGCGGTTGCAACCCTCATCTTGTCATGTTGACAATAGTCAATTTGCTCTATATAATTTTATCATGAATCAATCTAAATAGATCTGTTTAGGTATTCATGAGTACTGTGGAAAATCCATAACCGTCGATATTCTCGGATTCCCCTGGTAGAGGTAGTTCAACCGCGATTTTACCTTCAAACAAAGTGAGGAATTCGACTTATGCAAACTCTCTATGAGTTATTTATCAAAGCAGCCTTCGCCTTTGGACTGGCGTTCGGCGGGATAACTGGTATCAATTTTGGTTCTAGTATTCTCTGTTCTTGGTTATTCGGTAACCCACAAACTCCGCGTCGGCCCCCCGAAGTTTCGACCGTACTGCAAGAAAAGGATGAAACTGTAGCCGCAGAAAGGCAAGTCGACCACAGCGGGTCGAGTGGAACGGTCGAAACGCACGCGTCGCAGTAAAGTCTCGCAAGGGAACTTTCGACCGTACTGCACGAAAAGAAAAGGATGAAACTGTAGCCGCAGAAAGGCAAGAAGACATCGAGCATGGGAGCGTCGACCATGCCGAGTCAAGTTCGTCTCCGACATTGCAGGAGGCGGTGTTGCGACAGTATCACGCGAAAGTGGAACAGTCGATACTTCTGCAAATCCGTGCCAAAAATGACCTCGTAATCGCAAACCTGAAGCAGTGCATACAATTACAAAACAACCTCCGTGCCGGGCGTACCTGGATAAACACCAAACTTTCTGCCTTAAATAAAGCCAGGGCAGCAAAGCAATCCCCAGCTGCATTGACAAGCTATGGGGCGTATCTAGACAATCTACGTCGCCGAATCGAATTAAAAAAGGAGGAGATTTGCCGCTTAAACAAAGAAAAAGAGATCTTAGAAAAAGCGCTGGAGAAAAAAAAAAGGAGTCCGATATGGCGTAGAGTACGTTGACTCGGAGGGCTCTCGCTATCCCCCGTCCCGGGGTTAGGTTGAGGGCAAGTTCGAGCACTCTGCGACTCTCCAAGGACAGACAGGGGGCTTTCCGGTTTAGGAACTGGGCGCCTCATTGACAAAGGCTAATCCAGCGCTGCGGGGCAGCATAAGATCCGCCCAGACTAAGACTAGTCTATTTCATAATTTCATAGATCTATGATAGGGGTGCTCGCCCCACAGGAATTGGTCATGATATTTCAAAAAAGGGCTATGTAAGGAACTTCGGGTTAATTAAACGAATGAAACTGAATGAAAAAGTAGGCAAAGGGAGGCTGGGCTGTCCTCTCCTATGTGAGTATTTTAGCATTTTTTCGTTCTTATTCCCCCTTTTCTGAGCTTTCGAATTTACCGAGATACTCAAGAATCTAGGTAAGGGACACATCTTTTTGGTTTTATGCCATTTTGGTGGTTGCAACCTTCATATTGGCGTGTTGACAATATTAGATTTGCGTGATATGATTCTATCATGTATAAATAGATCTATTTATCCATCAAAGGATCCATCAAATTCTCAATCGAATCTATTATATTATGGAATTCACCGGGGTATGCTAGTTGAACCCTGAATAGTGAATACCCTCCATTACAAACCCAACCAACAAGAAATATAGAATATGTTTTAAATATAGAATACGTTTGTTGTTCTAATTTCTTATTAAATATAATGGCCGATTTCGTGCTTAGCCTGCACTACAAGTTATTTCCAGGAGGAAAACGAATGAAAGACCTTTTTACAAGGTTGATTCAGTGGCTAATAATCTCAGTGACTTTCACCGATGGTCTGATTTGGCTTTTGGGGTGGTTGTTCTCCCCAAAACCGAAACCTCCGTCAAATCCGCCTGCTCCCGCTGCGGAAATTTGGGAGCTATCAAGTGTAATGGAAGAAGAGGCTGACCTCTGGAAGGAGGCAGAGCAGTCATTCCTACAAGAGCTTGCCCGAATACCAATAGCAGACGCAGATGAGACTTCGGAACAACGGGCAACGCCAATCGAGGCGGGGGAGGGTGAACCGAATGTGGACGAAAAGTTGGAGGAGTTGGAGCAGTCTTTGGCCCAACACAAAATGGAGGCAAAAGAGGTTGTCTTCCTGGCAAGGATTAACCGAATCGTAGGAGTCTGCAACTGCATACCCAAAGGAGGTCCACTCCTAGAACCAATGCGCAAGACTTTGACCGAGGAGATCATCAGCCACAAAAATGTTATGGAATCGAAAGCGATTCCCCGCTTACGCCTCCAAATTTCCGACTTGGAAAGGGCAAAAGCGAAGGTCGAAGGAAGAAGGGAAAGAGACCCGAGTAATGCTGATATCAGTGCGCCTCCTGGTCCCGGTCCTTCCGGTTCAGAAAATCGGCTCCCAGGCGCTCCGGGGCAGCACGATATCGATTAAAGAATCTAGGTAGATGTAGAGAAGGGGAAAATCTTTTGGGTTTTATGCCGTTTTGGTGGTTGCAACCTTCATATTGGTATGTTGACAATAGTACATTGTCCGCGTATGATTATATCATGTATAAATTCATGTATAAATAGATCTATTTGTACACGATCCATAACGTTGGTTTTTACTTGCCGTCATGCAAATGATGGGTTCCTTGGATTCGCTGTGCCACAAGAGGTCTCGGGGAAGAAAGTGGATTTATGGATGGAATCAAATATGCAGTAGTTACAGAAAAAAGTGTTCGGTTATTGGTGGGGAAGAATCAATAGACTTCTAATGTCGAAGCAGGATCAACTAGGACAGAAATAAAGCATTGGGTCGACTTTGGTGTTAAGGTAATAGCTATGAATAGTCATTGGCTCCCGGGAAAGGGTCGAAGAATGGGACCTATTATGAGACATACAATGCATTACAGTTACAGACAGATGATCATTATGCTTCAACCGGGTTTTTCTATTCCATCTCTTTTGAGATGCATTTTGATTTTGTTTGCAATGAGCAAACAAGGGAGTATAAAAAAAATGTTGAAAAAGATTCTAGCGAATCTCTTTCAAGGTCTGGTAACCATGTTTGACAGCATGACGATATCTTGGACTTTGTTACATGCTGTAACGTGGATAGTCGGGTCGTTGTTCGGCCTGAAAGGGCAAGCTTCTTCAAATCCTCCGCGTCCAGCAGCTGAGGTAAGGTTGCGTAAGATAGAAGAGGCTTTGGACCTGAACAAAAATTTCTTGGACCAAAAAGAGTATGAATTCTTCAAAAGAATTAACCGAATTGGAGTGCTCGGCCACTGCGTACCCAAAAACGGTCCAAAGCAAGAAGAAATGCGGGTAATGTTGACCGAGACTATACTCAGACACAAACGTGTGATAGAATCAAAAGAGATTACCCGCTTGTACTTCACGATTGCCTACTTGGAAAGCGCAAAAGTGAAGCTCCAAGCTACAAGTGGAAGAGACCTGACAGATAACCGCACGCCGACTCCTCCAGGTCCCGGGGTCTCTAGTTCGAGCACCTTGCGGCTCCCCGAGGACAGGGGGCCTTCCGGTTTAGGAACTCGCCGGCTCATTGCTTGCGCCGAGAGACCAAGCCGAATCCAGCGATGCGGGGCAGCATAAGTCAGATCCTCTAATAAATTTCAGCATAATTTTATAGATCTATGAAAGGGGTCTGTCCTATCCTATGTGAGTATTGTATCATTTTTTCTTTCTTATTCCCCCTTTTCTTAGCTTTCTTTTCTTAGCTTTCGAACTTACCTAGATACTAAAGACGCTAGGTAGATTCTCTAGGTAAGGGGCATGGTTTGATTCCGTTTTGGTGGTTGCANNNGGGAGCTTCGAAGGGAGGAAGACATTGAGTCAAGTAAGGGGGGCGTGGATAACTTCTTGGACGACGAGGCTGACCTTGGGGATTAGCAATCATTCCTAGAAGAGATGGACCGAATACCACAATAGCAGACGCGGGTGAGATGAGACTTTGAAGCCCAATTAAAGGCGCGCCTTCAGTTCAGGTTCAAGAAACCGGCTCACTGCGCCAGGAGAAGGAGACTCCAGCGCTGCGGGGCAGGACTATAGCTCCCCGGCGACCCCTGACGAGCTATAGTGGAACTAAGTATTTAGTATTTAGGGGGAATTCGAAAACCTCTCTTACGATATAGATTCGAATGAGGGTTCGGATAGAAAGGTACCAATCAGTAGGAATTCTTCTTTCTTCGGATATTGTATGTTGTAAAAAAGGTTCCCCTAAAAAAGAACCTATCCCATTTTTTACCTAGGAATATTCTATGCGAGGCACGCGTATCTCCATTGTATGTTATCAAGGAAGTATCATCTAGGGAATAAATAGAATAAAATAAAAAGAATAATCCGAACAATACATGTCTTTCACATCCAACTCTAAACAATGAGCAACCTCTTCATTTTTGAATGGCGGTTCCAAAGAAACGTACTTCTCTGTCAAAAAAGCGTATTCGTAAAAATATTTGGAAAAAAAAGGGGTATAGGGCAGCGAGAAAAGCATTTTCATTAGCGAAATCTCTTTCTACCGGGAATTCGAAAAGTTTTTTGTACGACAAAAAAAAAAAAGAACCAAGTCTTGTAAGAATCTGAATCAATATGACTCCCTGAATTGTTATTTCTAAAATGAAGGATTCCCATTCACTCCTATTTTTCTTTTCAACGGATCAATACGAGACGGGACTGGTTATTGCGGTATGCAGAATAAGAAGTCCTCTGCTTACTGTATTCTCCATTTTTTGACGAAGTAGTGAAGGACAAGATACAAAGTTTTAGCTTTCTTTTTAGTAGGTTTTTCTAATTTGTGAGATGGGGGTTGTCATTTTCCTCATCGATTCACTTTTCATAATACACTAACTAAAAGAAAAGTCTTTTTTTTCCTTTAGGAAGGATTTTTTTGGATTATGTATTCCTAATATGTAGTCCAAATAAGGGTCCTATATTTGGGCTGTGGAATCCATCAAGATCTATATCTATATATAGATATAGATCTTGAGAGCTTTCTTTTCTTTAGAAATATAGAATCTTTTTTTTTTTGAAGTACGCTAAAATTCCAATTCCGAGAAAGATTGAAACCTTTTAGTTCTATGCCTGGATAGAGGACAAAACTATCTAGTTCCAACTGCTGCATTTCCATTCCAGGCGAAGTGAAACCAATGGAAAGCTCTTTGTGAAAGTGAAACCTAACACCCTACGATCCCACAATACTAATGATTGTGGAACGTTCAATTAGTAATTTAAACGAGTGTTTTTTCATTGATTGTCAGATTCCCTAAAAAAGATTTGATTGAATTGACTCCTTAGAATCTCGACGATTGAATATGGATGGGCTATTATGTTTTCGAGTAAGCCGCTATGGTGAAATCGGTAGACACGCTGCTCTTAGGAAGCAGTGCTAGAGCATCTCGGTTCGAGTCCGAGTGGCGGCATCTTCGAAAAGAGATACAATAAATCATTATAATGAATAATGAATGGAATTCCTTATTTCCATTCCAGTCTTGAAGGATCCCCCTTTTCTTTTTTATTTTAGGATTTTTTTATGATATTCTCGACTTTACAACATATATTCACTCACATTTCTTTTTCGATCGTTTCAATTGTAATTACTATTTATTTACTAACCTTATTATTAGTCTACGAAACGCTAGGACTCTATAATTCGTCAGAAAAAGGCATGATAGCTACCTTTTTCTGTATAACAGGATTGTTAGTTACTCGTTGGATTTCTTCGGGACATTTCCCCTTAAGTGATTTATATGAATCAGTAATGTTTCTTTCGTGGGGTTTTTCCATTATTCATATGGTTCCACATTTTAGGAACCAAAAAACCCATTTAAGCGCAATAACCGGGCCAAGTACTATTTTGACTCAAGGCTTTGTTACTTCAGGTCTTTTAGCAGAAATGCATCAATCCACAATATTAGTCCCTGCTCTCCAATCTCAGTGGTTAATGATGCACGTAAGTATGATGGTATTGAGCTATGCAGCTCTTTTATGCGGCTCGTTATTCTCAGTAGCGCTTCTAGTCATTACATTTCGAACACGCATAGATCTTTTTTTTGGCAAAAGAAATCATTTAGTAACATTAACAGGGTCATTTGTTTTTGATGAGATCCAATACGCAAATGAAAGAGACAGTGTTTTACGAAACACTTTTTTTCTTTCATTTAGAAATTATCACATGTATCAGTTGATTCAGCAATTGGATCGTTGGAGTTATCGTGTCATTAGTCTAGGGTTTCTCTTTTTAACCATAGGTATTCTTTCGGGCGCGGTATGGGCTAATGAGGCATGGGGGTCATATTGGAATTGGGATCCCAAGGAAACTTGGGCATTTATTACTTGGACCCTATTTGCAATTTATTTACATATGAGAACAAATCAAAATGTTCAAGGCACGAATTCCGCAATTGTGGCTTCTCTTGGATTTCTTATAATTTGGATATGTTATTTTGGGGTCAATCTATTAGGAATAGGATTACATAGTTATGGCTCATTCACATTAACATCGAATTGAAGAAGCGACCCAATCTATAGGAAGATAGTCTGAAGTTTGTGTGAGTTTTTGAGAACCATTTGAATCCAGTAGTGATTCAAATGGTTCTCAAAAACTCCAAACGTATCTGATTCGAATGGACTTCATTTTCTTTTTCCTTCAGATAAGGAAAAAGAAGACTTTTTTTTCATTGTCCAGCGAATGGTTTTTGAAATCATAGCATTATTTTCTATCTTATTCATGAAAACTATCTTATCTATAAAAGTAATTCGATAGGATAGCTTCTACCTTGTCAACGGATAGTGAGAGAAGGAAATCCGGATAAATACCAATCCCTATTACGGGTAGAAAGACACAGATCGAAACAAAAAGTTCTCGTGGTCCAGAATCCAAAAAAGAAGAGTTTGGGGCGGGAAATTGCTTGTATCCATAGAACATCTGGCGTGACATAGATAATGAATAAATAGGAGTTACTATCATTCCAATTGCCATTACAAAAGTAATGAGTATTTTTGGCATTAAAAGAGATTTTGGACTGGTAATTATTCCAAAAAAGACTACCAATTCGGCAACAAAACCACTCATTCCCGGCAATGCAAGAGAAGCCATCGAGAAGCTACTGAACATTGTAAATATTTTAGGCATTGGGATAGCTATTCCGCCCATTTCGTCGAGATAAACAAGACGTATTCTATCGTAACTCGTTCCTGCCAAGAAAAAAAGCGCACCACCAATAAATCCGTGAGAAATGATTTGTAAAATGGCTCCATTTAGTCCTGTATCGGTTATAGAACCAATTCCTATAATTGTAAAACCCATATGAGATACAGAAGAATAGGCTATTCTCTTTTTTAAATTGCGTTGGCCAGGAGATGTTGAAGCTGCATAGATTATTTGAACTGTACCTATTATCATCAACCAGGGAGAAAATATAGAATGAGCGTGGGGTAAGAATTCCATATTGATCCGAACCAATCCATACGCTCCCATTTTTAATAAGATTCCGGCTAGAAGCATACACGTACTGTAATGTGCCTCCCCATGGGTATCTGGTAACCATGTATGTAAGGGGATAATCGGTGATTTGACAGCATAAGTAATAAGAAATCCAAAATAGAATAGTATTTCCAATGCCACCGGATACGATTGATTCGCTGAGGTTTCAAAATGTAAGGTTGCTTCGTTGGAACCATAGAAACCCATACCCAGAACTCCCATTAATAGAAAAACAGAACCCCCCGCAGTGTACAAAAGAAACTTTGTAGCTGAGTACAAACGTTTCTTTCCTCCCCACATGGATAGAAGTAGGTAAACAGGAATTAATTCGAACTCCCACATGATAAAAAAAAGTAAAAGATCTCGAGAAGAAAATGATCCTATTTGGCCGCTGTACATTGCTAACATCAGGAAATGGAACAATCGTGAATCCCGAGTCACTGGCCGAGCCGCTAAAGTCGCTAAAGTAGTGATGAATCCCGTCAGTAAAACGGGTCCTATGGAAATTCCATCGATTCCGAGTCTCCAGTGAAAATCCAAAAAATGGATCCATCTAAAATCCTGTTCTAATTGGATTAAGGGATCGTCAAATTGGAAATGATAACAGAATGCATAGGTCGTTAGAAGTAGGTCTATTGTGCATATAGAGAGAGTATACCACCTAATCATCTTATTTCCCCTATGAGGAAAAAAGAAAATGGAAGAACCCGCGGATATCGGCAAAATCACAATTATTGTTAACCAAGGAAAAGAATTCGTGGTAAAGACAAGATACACTTTGACCAAAAAACCCGTGCTCGAAGTAATCTTTTTGATCGAGTACGGGTTTTTGTCGGTAAGGAGAAAAAAATGGGTTCAAGTAGAGTTTTCTAGAACGTATCAATAAGCTAGCCCCATGCTTCGCGTTGTCTCATGCCATAAATAAACCCGGACACTCAAGAAATCTGTTGGACAAGCGGATTCACACCTCTTACAACCTACACAGTCTTCTGTTCTTGGGGCAGAAGCAATTTGCTTAGCTTTACATCCGTCCCAAGGTATCATTTCTAATACATCTGTGGGGCAGGCTCGCACACATTGAGTACACCCTATACATGTATCATAAATCTTTACTGAATGTGACATGGTATCTATCCACTTTTTGAACGTCATAAATTTTCGATCTAGTAAAATCATAAAGGAATCATATAGGGTAGACACCAGACGAATCGAGGGTTTACCAGAATCGATTTCGAATCAATCTACTTCTGGATCTGCTCATGATAGCGGTCCAAGATACTTTGATTTATTACGTTTTAGCAAACATGGGCCTATGTTTGTTTCTATCGTATCTACCAATTTGAATTGGTGAATATTCTATTCAGTATTGAGATGATTACCGCTATTTATTCAGCAAGTTCGATTGATTGATACGAGTGGATTTTCTGTTACGATGAATTGACGAAACAATAGCAGGTCCAATAGCGGCTTCAGCGCCTGCAATAGCTATCACAAAAATCGCGAAAATGTCTCCTTTTAATTGGCGACTATCAAAGAAATCAGAAAATGTTACGAAATTCAAATTAACCGCATTCAGTATAAGCTCAAGACACATAAGTGCTCTGACCATATTTCGACTTGTGATCAATCCATAAATACCGATAGAAAATAAATAGGCACTCAAAACAAGTTCATGTTCAAGCATCATTGACCAACCCCTCATCAATCTGGATTTATTTGCTTTCAATAGGAACAAAAACTCCACCTTAATCCATTTTATTGACTCGAATCTCACAACAAAGGAAGGTATTGGTACTCGAATAGAGTGAACTAAAACCATTTCCATTTTATACATGAAAAATCGAAAAATGGAATGGAAGTGAAGGAAAATGGGTGTGATAAGAAGGAAGTCTTTTGAGAGGACAGAACTCTTTCATTCGAAGTCGTTCTTTTTATTTTTATTACTGACGGGCCATAACAATTGCACCTATTAAGGCAACTAAAAGAATTATAGAAATGAGTTCAAAGGGAAGAAAAAAATCTGTTGATAAATGAGTCCCAATTTGTTGACCATTATTTACAAAATCCTGCTCTAAAATCTGGTTTGATCTTGTAGTCCAAATAATACCGTACCATGAAGTATCTGGGACAGTAGTAATTAGTGAAACAAAAAGACTTGTACAAACTAGGGGAGTTACTCCTTCTCCAACGGTCCAAAGACCGAAATCCTTGTAATATTCTGAATCATTCATGAACATCACAGCGAATACGATTAACACATTTATGGCCCCCACGTAAATAAGGAGCTGTGCAGCAGCTACAAAATGGGAATTCGATGGAATATGGAATAGGGATATACAAACCAGAACCAACCCCAAGGAAAAAGCAGAAAAAATGGGATTGGTAAGTAATACCACTCCCAGACCTCCTAATAGAAGAACCGATCCCAAAAATACTAAAAGAAAATCATGTATTGGTCCAGTGAAATCCATTATATGGCAAATAATAGAGAAATAAGCTTAAATGGTTCATGATCTTTTTGACCAGACCGGGAAAAAATAGGTTACCCGACTCTTTTGAGGATATGCTCTGAATGGAATCCAATCCTAGATTGGGGGTTGATATAGAAATTCTCTAGATATAGATATATAATAAATATTATTAATTTAGAGAGATGTAGATTTCAAAAAATCACGGATAATGTATTTTTGCAAGACATGATTCTGAGCAATGAATCTGAAATCAATAGCTAGGACTTTTACTTATTCGCCGAGCAGAATCGAAGATTTGCTCCTTTAGTATTTAGTAATAGTAATCGGAAATTGGAGTAATTGGTAATTGAATCAAGCGGTTTACCCATTTTTTATTTGATTTGAGTCGAAGTCATAATGGTTCGAATTAAGGAATCTCCAATTACTGACATTGGTAACCGACCCAAGGCAATTTGATTATAATTCAATTCGTGACGATTATAAGTAGAAAGTTCATATTCCTCAGTCATTGATAAACAATTTGTTGGACAATACTCGACACAATTACCACAAAATATACATATTCCGAAATCAATACTATAATTAAGTAATCGTTTCTTTCGAATTTCGGGTTCCAATCTCCAATCAACCGTGGGTAGATCTATAGGACATACACGAACACATACTTCACAAGCAATGCATTTATCAAATTCAAAGTGGATTCGACCGCGGAAACGCTCTGATGGAATCCATTTTTGATAGGGATATTGAATAGTTACAGGTAAACGACTCGTATGAGATAAGGTAATTATAAAACTTTGGCCGATATACCTTGCAGCTCTTACGGCTTGGTGACCATAATTCATGAACCCAGTTATCATAGGAAGCATATCGTAAATCTCTATGAATAATTGAAATTTTCTTTCTCTTGTTTAAGAAAACTTATGAATCAAAAATACAATGAATGTCTTATGTCTTTACAGCGAAAGGAGTTGGGAAGAAGTTGTCAATAATAGATTCCCGAGGGAAATAGGTAAAAGAAATTTCCACCCAAGATTTAATAATTGGTCCATTCTCATCCTAGGCAAAGTCCATCTTGTTGTGATAGAAATGAACAGGAACAAATAAGCTTTTGCTAATGTAATGAAAATACCAATTGTTGTTCCAAAGACTCCACTCAGTTCATTTATTCGGAAAAAATTAGGAATGAATAGGAACGGAATAGAGGGATTCCAACCGCCCAAGTAAAGAACTGTTACAAATAATGAAGAAACTAGTAGATTTAGATAGGAAGCAACGTAAAATAAACCAAATTTGATACCCGAATATTCGGTTTGATAACCTGCTACTAATTCTTCCTCCGCTTCTGGTAAATCAAAGGGTAATCTTTCACATTCGGCTAGGGAAGAAATTAGAAAAACCGTAAATCCTATAGGTTGACGCCACAGATTCCAACCCCAAAAACCATATTTGGACTGTGCCTCAACTATTTCAACTGTACTTGAACTGTTAGATAATCATAGTCGGTGATAACATCACTGCTGCCATCGCTATTGCAGAACCGTACATGAGACTTTCACCTCATACGGCTCCTCGGTGGTTGTCATAAAAAAATCTAAGGACGGGCTCGTTATTATCTCGATATAGTAGTTGAGTAGATAGAGTAAAGATGGATCGAAGAGTCCCACATTATACCAATCCAATTCTGTCTGCTATAATAACAAAAAGGTGCTTCTGAATTGATCTCACCCTTTCTATTTCGAATGTATCTTTCTAATTTCAAAAAATGTAATTTCGCTTCGTTCAGTAATACCTTAATCCTTCAATAAAAAGAAAATACTCATTGTATCAATTTCGACCTTTTTTCGATTACGAAAAAAGATTAGGCATTACATTAGTTCAGGAATCATGATAATAATTCTCTCTGTATGAATATAGATAAAATATTTCGTATTTTTCTTTTCTATTGCATATTTCTTTCGTTCCGGTTCTTCTTTCACATTTCATAGAAAAAGACAAGGAAGCTCTAAAAAAAGGTTACTTCGTTTCTGATAGCCATTTCTTTAACCAATGGGTAGGAGCATACTCAGGATCGGGATCCTGGGGAAGTACTGCTTGATCGTTTCTACTAACTTAAAGCCCCCACCCCAATTCCTTTTATGCGGAGAGACCTAATTTAGGTAACTTAGATTATCTCCATTACGAATCCATTATGTACCTTAGTATTCCTAACCGCCCACTCATTTTTGCCCAAACCCCGTTATGACAGACAATAGTGAAAACTCCCTAGAGTTGCTCTTTTCTAACCGCGTCAAACCCTGATTGCTAATCAACGAATTTTGGGGTAATTTATTCTGCTTATGGATGCTTAACTCTCGCACATAGGGAATGAGACTTCATCTTTTTACTGCAAATTTATAAGCTGTTTTGTTTCACTCATAGAACTTATCTGATTGAGTTCATTATCCGGAATGATGAATCAAAAAATGAAGATATCTACTCAATCCATTTCACTCCTTTCTTTCCTAGAAATAAAAGAAATAGGTAACAGCTCATGTCCAAACGAATCGCACGTAGAGATATGGATAAAACACATGGAGTTAATGGTATTTCATAACTAATCGATTGAGCAGCAGCTCGTAGACCACCTAAAAAGGAATATTTATTATTCGAACCATATCCTGACATAAGAAGTCCAAAAGGAGCAATACTTGAAACAGCAATCCATAAAAAAACACCTATACTGAGATCCGCTAGAACAAGCCGGTAGCTAAAAGGAATTACTGAATAACTTAGTAAAATGGATATAACTGCTATGGACGGTCCGAGACTAAATAAACGAATATCTCCTCTAGATGGTAGAAGATCCTCTTTCAAAAGTAGTTTTGTCCCATCGGCTAGAGCTTGAAGAATTCCAAAAGGACCTGCGTATTCAGGTCCTATACGTTGTTGTACTCCTGCAGATATTTTTCTTTCTAACCACACAATTATGAATATCCCTATTGTGATTCCAAATAGAGGAATAAAAATAGGTACAAGCAAGCGTGTGAGCCCATACACCTCTTTTAAGGATTCCAATCGAAAAAAGGAATTAATAGCCCGTACTTCCGTTGTATCAATTATCATTTCAACGATCAACTTCTCCCATAATGATATCTATACTCCCTAGTATCGTCATAATATCCGCCAATTTCATTCTTTTAACTAGCTGAGGAAGAATTTGCAAATTGATAAAACCCGGTGGACGAATTTTCCATCTCCAGGGAAAAAGACTCTGATCCCCTATCAGAAAAATTCCTAATTCTCCCTTTGGAGCCTCCACTCTCATATAAAGCTCTTGTTTCAACAATTCAAAAGCCGGAGATGGTTTTTTACTAATGAATCGATAGTCAAAATCATTCCACTCTGAATCCCTTTCTCTGCCAAAGCGCCGGACTTCTAAATTCTCATAGGGCCCCCCAGGAAGTCCTTCTAGAGCTTGTTGAATCATTTTTATGGATTCCATCATTTCACTGATTCGGACGAAATAACGGGCTAATGAATCCCCCTCTTTTTGCCATTGTACTTCCCAATCAAATTCATCATAACACTCATAATGATCAATTTTACGAAGATCCCATTGAAGTCCGGAAGCCCGTAGCATTGGCCCAGATAAACCCCAATTTATGGCTTCCTCCCCACTAACAATGCCCACTCCTTCAACTCGGCCCAAAAAAATAGGATTCCGCGTAATAAGCTTTTGATATTCAGCAATTCCTGTTAAAAAATACTCACAGAAATCCAAACATTTATCTACCCAACCATGAGGTAAATCAGCAGCGATTCCTCCGATACGAAAAAAATTATGCATCAGTCGCATACCTGTGGCAGCTTCGAATAGATCATATATCAATTCTCTCTCTCTGAAAATATAGAAGAAAGGCGTCTGCCCACCAATATCTGCCATAAAAGGGCCGAGCCATAACAGATGAGAAGCTATGCGACTCAATTCCAACATAATGACTCTGATATAGCTAGCTCTTTTAGGTACTTGAATATTTCCCAAACGTTCTGGGGCGTTTACTGTTATTGCCTCTGTAAACATAGTAGCTAAATAATCCCAACGTGTTACATAAGGTAGATATTGTATAATTGTTCGGTTTTCCGCAATTTTTTCCATCCCTCTGTGTAAATAACCCAATATAGGTTCACAGTAAATAACATTTTCACCGTCGAGAGTAATGATGAGGCGAAGAACGCCATGCATTGATGGGTGGTGAGGACCCATATTGACTCTCATGAGGTCTTTTTTTGTAGTCAGTACATTCATATGCGTTTTCCCCGATTCAGGATCAGTATTCTATGAATTGCTGAAAACGAAATAAAGTTCATCCAAATTCAAGCTCTGAAAAATCAAATAATGCTACAAGGGCTCTTCCAATTCACTTATCACTTAACTTAACGCGTTTTTAACTCCCGAATATCCAACTGATCTATTAATTCTTTATAACGTACTCTATTTTTATTTGACAAATACATCAGCAACCGTTGACGTTTTCCCAGAGTTTTCTGTAGACCTCTCTGAGATAAATAATCTTTTTTGTGTAATTTCAAATGTGAAGTGACTTTCTTTAGTTTATTGGTGAAACTGAATACTTGAAATTCAACAGACCCCTTGTTTTCTTCTTGCGAAATAACTGAAATGAATGTACTTTTTACCATAAAAAGAGTCCTTCTCCCTCCCCTCCTTATTTTATTTTAAGTTTCTACAGATTACAGATATGGATTTGACCAATCAATAAAAATAATGACATTCATTTTAATTTTTAATTTGGGATACAATACACACTAATGTTGATTTAATTAATAATCAATCCAATTTGAAATTGGATTCGTCTATGCATAGTAACGTATAATTCTCCACCCACAAAACCGCGAAACCCATATCCACAGATCACGGTTCCACATACATAAGAAAGAGAAAAGCTCTTATGTATGTGTTCGGAGGAAACTGTATCTTGTAACATATTCCACAACTCTATCTAAAGTCACTCTCATAGCCCCATTATTATGATTATGGGAACCTTGAGGAATCATTCATCCAATTGATTAGATAAGATCGAAAAAAAGCATCTGCTTCATCGGATTTCACTATGTAAATTTCCATAAATAGAGATCCTTGTGTTTCGGTTTCAGACATCCGCGGATCGATTTGAAATGGAAACTAGCTCTACTGAAAATGCACTGAATGCATTGATCCACAGCTCACGGTTCCACATACATAAGAAAGAGAAGAGATCTTATGTATGGGTTCGGAGGAAGCTGTATCTTGTAGCCTATTTCAAAAATCGATATTGTGATTAAGTGCAGGTCTTGAAAGAACTCAATGGGATTTGCTTCCATCGGATCGAGAGAATCTTGTTCTTTTGAAGATGAAGAGATAAAGAAGCCATTGGAATTGCCGGAACTACTAGGCCCACTAAAGGCATAAAAAGAGCAACACACAAGAATTCCAATTCTTGTGTATTGCTTCACCTTTCAAGAGTGGCCGATGAATCTTCTCCCGCCCCAATCCGAAGAGTTTCTGAATCGTAAGGACTAGAAGACCTAGTCCGACTGAGAGCATTATTCCTCGGAGCTCTTGATGACGCAATGGCCCGTAACCTACCAGTAATACGCCTCGCATGCTTCGCTTGCCGCGCAGCAGTAGCGTGGGCTCTTCTTATTCTTCTTTGATGATACCTTTTCAATTTTCAAGTCCGCAATCTCGTCCAAGGATAAGAGGGAAGTCGATTCCTCCAAGAATAAGCGGGAAATCGATTCCTCCAAATTTTGGATTTCTTCCTCTATTCGGTCGCAGTCATCCATAAGGGTTGTACGGCGCGCCTCTTCTGCCTCTATCTTCGCGGCGAGTTCGTGCCCCTCATTTGGTNNNGATTTGTTTCTGTTTCTTACTAAATCACACAAAATCGATCCCGAAAAAAGAGAAGAGATCTTAGATCACAGATCTCATCTCATGCTGAAGCTCCATTATTTACCCTAATTTCATAGCCAGTGCAGGTCTTGAAAGAACTCGATGGGATTTGCTTCCATGGGATCTTTGGAATTGCTGGAACTACACTACTAAGCCCACTAAAGAAAAGCAAAAAAAGAAAAAAGATATCTTATGATAAGTATATCATCAACGAATTCTCAAGCGTGGATACATCTGTATCCTTAACATACTGAAACGGCTACCATTGCTAGTATCAAACCAATAGCGATTCATACAAGCTAAATCTTCTAATCGGTAATTTGGCCAAAGAAAAAATTTCAATTTCAGGAATTGAGTTGTCTCTCTATCAAGATGCTTACTATTAGTTAAAAGTCGACTACAGTTCTTTACGTTGTTCTCGTTGCAAAATACTTTCTTTTTACCCACAACATCTAGATTTCCCTTCCCGGAATTTAAACAAATTAGAATTCGCAATTCTCTACGACGTCTAGGAGATGAAATGTTTTCAGGAACAAGCAAATCATAACGATTTTCATCTATATTCCCAACCATCTTTTCCTGTTTTGTTTTTGTAATGAATTCAGAAAAATCAGTCCTATCAACATTTTGTTTTTCTTGGCATTTTCGATTCGTTTTTCTATTAATAGTAATTGAGTGTTTATTCTTATCGATCAGTGAAATAGCTATGGTTTGATACATAATTAATGGACCATCCCATTTGCTAGGTATACGAACTAGTTTGATTAGTATTTCTCCACTTTTTAGCGCTTTAGGAAATAGAATTGGAAGTTCAGGTTCACTTTCCAGAGTAAGCTTAAGTTCACTTTCCAGAGTAGGTTTAAGTTCACTTTCCAGAGTAGGTTTAAGTTCACTTTCCAGAGTAGGTTTAAGTTCACTTTCCAGAGTAAGTTCAGGTTCACTTTCCAGAGTAAGTTCAGATTCACTTTCCAGAGTAAGTTTAGGTTTCTGATACTTTATAATCGACAGAGGCATTTCTTTTCTTCGAAAAAAGGATATAGCCAGTTCCCTTGGATTTCTCATCCTAAGCAGGAAACTAGAGATATTGATAACAGTGATTAAATTTTCCTCAAAAAGATTGGTCCATGTCAACTGAAAACCCACGTAACTTTTCTTTTGCAGGAAGATGTCTAGGTCGGTTAGTGGTTTCCACTTCTTCTTATTCCCTTGCTTTTTCTTCTTTTTATCTTTTTCAATGTCTGATGCGCCAGACTCTTGTTTAACATCTTGTTGTTGATTTGGTTGATTTGATTTAGGCTTCCCTTGGTTTGGTCGATTTAATCTAGGATTTTCTTGGCCAGGCGGTTTTTTTTCTTCTTGATTTTGATTCTCTAATTCAAGATCCTTTTTTTCTTTTTCTTTGGTATTTTTTTTTTCACGACTATCACGGATGTTTTGATTGTTATTAAACTCGAAAAGAAGTAATTTTATTGGTATGATCCACGGGTTCATCCTATATTTTTCATAAATCGATTTCTTACTGCGCTGAGTTTGAGTTAGTCTTGCTTTATTCATTCCCATCCAGTCAAAAGGATGGTTTTTTTTTTTATTTTGGGATTCATTTTGGGATTCATTTTGGGATTCATTTTTGTTTTGGGATGAGTTGACTTGTTTATGAATCGCGTAATAAAAAAGATCTTTTTTATCAATTGTATTAATTATTGGAGAATAATGAATCGCAATCTTAGTTTTTTTATTGATCCAGGTCTCAATATGTCTCGTCTTTAGAAAACAGATGATTTGCCAATCCAAATATTTTCTATCCGCATTTTTTCTACTATATCTCCGGATAGAAAAAAAATCAGGTTTATACGTGATGTACTTCGAGGGAATCCCTTGACCTTCGTTTCCTTGTAACGGCAATCTATAAATAGAAAAATCCTTTCTTTCTCCATAATTCATATATTTATGTGATAAAAGATCATATTTGTAATGTTTTTTTAATTTATCTGTTTTTGTTTTAACCGATAATGAAGCTGCTTTTTCTTTTTGTTTCTCAAAAAGAATTAATTGGTTTTTTTCATTTTTTTCATATGAATCCAAACTTGGTGCGTCTAGATTTTGAACCTTACGACTTTGATTGATCCGATTTCGCCACTTTTGGGACATAAATTTAGACAATCTAGTCTGAGATAAATCATATTGATAGTGGCCGCTTAACCAGTTTTTCCATTCAGTCAGTTCTGCATTTCCATGTTCTTTATGCCTTGATTCGAAATGAAATATTCCTTGTGTTCCAAAAAAATTCTTTATTCTCTCTTTAAGAAAAAGAGATGTTCGGGAATATTGAAGGACAAATTTCAAGGGATATTTGTGAATACGAATACCTGGGCTTTGTGATAATTTGTAAAATACATATGCTTGTGACAAGGAAACTATCTCACAAAAAGTCTTTGAATTTTTATTACCAATATTAGAAAACTTCTTTTTTATAGTCGAAATCCAATTCATTGGATTTTCATCAATTCCTTCGTGATTTGTTTGCTTAAAGTAACTGTATGTATCAAGAATTATTTTTTTTAATTGAAGTAATTCAAGACACATTTCTACAATACGGTTCGAAATACGAATGAGAATTTGAGAGAAAATACTTTCAATGAAAAATACCAAAAAAACGCGACCTTTCCTTATTAATCTCACATTTCTTCTTTTTACTATTTGCCAAAGGTTTTTTGAGGAGTCTAATCTTTTCTCAGCAAAACTGGCCTCGCTAGGACTCATATTTCTATCGGGTATTCGAAATTTGGTTTTCTTGTCGTTTGTTATTTTTTCAATTTGATTTCGAATTGTACTTGTCCTATCGGACAGATCCTTTATTTTTTGTTCTGTAAGTGAAGATTTTGTCCAATCCATAGATTGAATTCGACTAGACGATTCATCCAAAATCTGATTCCTTATTAGAAAATTTTTCTCATTTTGAGTTTCACTCAATTCATACCCTTCCCTCACTCCAAATTTGTTAGTTAGATTTCCTTTTTCAAGTTGTTTGATTTTGATAAACGGATCTAGAATCCATTTTGCCTTTTTTTTTAACATTTTTTTTAACAATTGAAAACTTTTTTTTTTCGCTTCTCTAATTCGTTTTTCAAATTCTTTATAAATAGGTTCAAGAGGGTGAGGTTCTTCTCGGGGAGCACCAAAAGGCCGTTCCGTTTCCATTCCCCAGGTTGTTAAAAAAGAAGATTTTGCTTTTTTTCTTTTCTTTTGCATTGGATCTTTCCGTTTAGGATGGGGTCGTAGTTGAAAACTGTACCGAAGACGGAAAGGGAAGAGGATTTTTATCTGCATACCGTCTGTTAACCAATTTTGCGGAAATTCTGTTTCGGATATTGTAACGCCATTGTGAGTACAGTTAACATGAATTTCTCTGCCCCACGCCTTCCAATCTTCGTCCCAATCTTTGTACCACTCGGGGAATTTTTGGGGGAATTGAAATGGAAATAATAAAAAAAGGCTAAAGTTTTTGGCTATAATCAATGAGGGTAATAAAATATATTTTCTAAGAATTGAGTGGGCTAGTAACAAATACCCCCTTATTGCGTGCGCATACGGAGTACTATCCCACAGTTCTGCTATTTCTAGTCGCTCCTCCTCCGCGTTCTCCCTTTCTTGTGCTTCGGCCTCCGCCCTTTCTTGTGCCCCGTCCTCCCTTTCTTGTGCTCCGCCCCCCCTTTCTTGTGCCTTGTCCTCTCCTTCTTGTGACTCGTCTTCCTCGTAATCCCAAGTTTTCACTTCCGCGCCTTTTCCTATCCAATTCCTAAAGATCCTAAAGATTGGATTCATAAAGATTGGATTCATAATTTTCAGTATTGGGGAGAAAATGGTGTCTATTCTGTCCAAAAAAAGTGGGGAATGCAGATTTGTTTGAAATAGTTTCCAAGTAACTGTTTTACGTCTTTGAGCGCGTACGGATCCTTTGATTAAATCTCGATTAAAATCCGATTGTTTCGAATAACGTATTACAATCTCCGCAGTATCCGTATCCTCATCATCATACTCCTCCGCCTTCCCCCGCTTCGTATAAAAGTCCTTCCAATCCAAAATGAATACATTTTTGAAGGTTCTTGAAATAATCTGAGACCAGTCTGGGTCTTCTTCCGCCAGGTCCCTTTCCGCCGAATCGTCAAGCAATTGGTATGTCCATCGAGGAACCGTTTTCCTAATTTCTTTTAGGTCAAGTCCCTCCTTTGTGTTTTTTTGAATTGTTTGGTCCTTTGGTTCAGTTGTACTTGCACCGAATAAATATTGCACTTGATTTTCCGAATCCATTTTTCCTTGGTCTGAGAATACTGATTGTGCCTCAAATGTATCTAGTTTTTGTTCAAATTCTTGGTAATCAGGGAAAAGGGTACCATGAAACTTGTTTATCCACATTTTTTCGTTGGAATCCCCTGCAGGGGTAATTAAATAATCATTTTCCTTCTCCTTTTCCTTCTTATTTTCCTTCTTATTTTCCTTCTCATTTTCCTTCTTAACGCTTGGGGGTAATTTGGGGGTTGTTCCGCGAAAGGGCCCATTCAAAAAAGAATCGTACCTTTTAGGCAAGCATTCTTGTGCAGTCTCATCATTACATAATCGAGTCCTTTTTTCGAGTACATCCAGATCAAGAGACCCCCTTTCTAGAGCGTCAATTCGATGGAAAAGTTCGTTGCTCAGGCTATTTCTTTTTTGTTCATTGGTATAAATCCAATGATTATACAATTCATCAGAGGGGAGTTTTTCTGGTGTGTACAAAAACCCCTTTCTTTCTATCATTTCAAAAAAGGTTGACAAACTGGGTGGATATGTAAAAGAGATTCTTTGTTTGCCATCACTTCGGCATGTATAAAAAAAATAGTCTGACATTTCAGTTCTTAGAGCCTTTTGAAATCCATCCGTTTTTATATATCGCAATGGTCGATTCCATCGGTTATAGTCGAAAAGAAAAGTCACAAGAGGCATTTCTGAACAGAAGAAGTCTTTCTTTTCTTTCAGTTTTTCCTCTAGGTTGTTCGAATCTTCCGAAAAAAGGGAAAGGTCTGCCTCGGCGGATCCTTCTTGCCCCTGTTTGGAAGTTGTGTCTATTTCTACATCTGTTTCGTCTGCACTTTGGCCCCTTTCTCCCGTTGCCGAGGTTTTTTTTTCTTTCTTTTTCTTATCCTGAGTCCTATTAGGTGACGGAATTCTGCCTAAATAGTAGACACAGGAGAGAAATAATAGAATGGTAAAGATTCGCTCCAGAGAATTTCGAAAGTCTGCCGCACGGTACCTATTCAATCTAATAGAACGATTTTGCCGTATCCAGAATAATACCAACTCAAACCCTTTCATGCACAAAATGTGACCAATGAACCAACCAACAAAACTACTTGTTAAAAATAACATCTTGTTGTTGCATCGAAACATATAAATACTGATTACTCGGGGTAAGGTCGAACTCGGCAAAACGAAATGGTTGAATAGTGGAAAAATGATATTAGTAAGGAATACATATTGAGTGTATAAATTACGCATTGCATTTCTGGTGGTCGCTACCGAATCAAAAAATTCTTTGTCATTGCGCCAAAAGAAATAAACCAAAATATAGAGTAGACTTAGGAGAGTTATTGTATGAGGTGTACCCAATGCTAGATGGAGAGGTGCATAATAGATCGATATGAACATGATGAGCTGCCCCATCAGAAAACCAGTTGTTGCGGATACATCCTTCTCGCTTCCTTCTTCCATAACCCGAGCTCGGAGAAGCAAGAGATATGAGGGCCCTATGGTCCCTGCGGTCAGAAATCCATAAAAGAGTCCGGCCACAACGACTGAATTGCTTATCTGCATACAGAAACGGACTAGAGTAGCTAGTCGAAACAATTTGAACATTAAACTCACCTCCTGTGGTTTTTTTTTTACTTTACAATGGAAACCTTTTTACTTTTAGTATGGAAATCGATAGAATAGAATATAGAATAAGACAGTCCTGAGAATTTCCCCTAAATACTTCCACTTCCGTTTCCTCAATCGCATAATATTTCTGTTATATCTATATATATTATCTAAATCTAATCAAAATTCATTTGATGTAATATTTTATCTTTCTTGTCCTCTCTTCCAATTTTATTTACTTTCATTAGTGAAATTCCATCTGTGACCAAAATTTAGTCAAAACAATTATCAAATAGCTAGAATAGGGGAGCCGAAGAAAATAAAATAAGGAAGGCGAAAAAAACAAGAACTTGGGGATGTAAACTCCAACGAATCAACCAAATGAAAAATGTAATTAACCCCATCACGAACCTAATAAAGCAGGTAACGAGATGCAAAAAAATATAAATTTCGATAAGTATCTCGAAGACTCCGAAGAACCTAACAAAAAGCTCGAGGAGCAATTTTCCTACTTCGGGCGAGTAAAGGCCTTTTTCGGAAACTAATCCTAGAGAATAAAGAAATTTCAGGTACTTCAGAAAGTCGAATAGACTCTGCCATGTCTTTCCTGCTATTTTGATTTTGAACAGAATTAAAACCTTCAATCCTAGTACTGCCTTTTTCCAAAGGTGCCAGAACTGGTTGTTTTTCATTTATAGGTCCTCCATTTGTATTTGTAAATATGTTACGTACATTATTATAGGATACCGCTGACTACGATACCGCTGACCCTTTGTAGAGAATAAAAATAGTTCAAGTACTTGATACTTGAAAAACACAGACAGGCGTTGCCGCATTTGTGGGTCGACTTTGATTCTTTTTTCGGTAACTAAAACTAAACTAACAGCTGTAACCCCAGTAAGACCTGTTTTATACAAGATATAGCTTCCTCCAAACACATAATAAGATCTCTTCTCTTTCTTATGTATGTAGAACCGTGAGCTGTGGATCAAGGCATTCAGTGCATTTTCAGTAGAGCTAGTTTCCATTTCAAAATGACTGGAAAATAGTGAGTAAAGAAAGACCCAAATTAGGTTTTGTGTGAAGTCATGAAATCGTNNNACCAAATGAGGGGCACGAACTCGCCGCGAAGATAGAGGCAGAAGAGGCGCGCCGTACAACCCTTATGGATGACTGCGACCGAATAGAGGAAGAAATCCAAAATTTGGAGGAATCGATTTCCCGCTTATTCTTGGAGGAATCGACTTCCCTCTTATCCTTGGACGAGATTGCGGACTTGAAAATTGAAAAGGTATCATCAAAGAAGAATAAGAAGAGCCCACGCTACTGCTGCGCGGCAAGCGAAGCATGCGAGGCGTATTACTGGTAGGTTACGGGCCATTGCGTCATCAAGAGCTCCGAGGAATAATGCTCTCAGTCGGACTAGGTCTTCTAGTCCTTACGATTCAGAAACTCTTCGGATTGGGGCGGGAGAAGATTCATCGGCCACTCTTGAAAGGTGAAGCAATACACAAGAATTGGAATTCTTGTGTGTTGCTCTTTTTATGCCTTTAGTGGGCCTAGTAGTTCCGGCAATTCCAATGGCTTCTTTATCTCTTCATCTTCAAAAGAACAAGATTCTCTCGATCCGATGGAAGCAAATCCCATTGAGTTCTTTCAAGACCTGCACTTAATCACAATATCGATTTTTGAAATAGGCTACAAGATACAGCTTCCTCCGAACCCATACATAAGATCTCTTCTCTTTCTTATGTATGTGGAACCGTGAGCTGTGGATCAATGCATTCAGTGCATTTTCAGTAGAGCTAGTTTCCATTTCAAATCGATCCGCGGATGTCTGAAACCGAAACACAAGGATCTCTATTTATGGAAATTTACATAGTGAAATCCGATGAAGCAGATGCTTTTTTTCGATCTTATCTAATCAATTGGATGAATGATTCCTCAAGGTTCCCATAATCATAATAATGGGGCTATGAGAGTGACTTTAGATAGAGTTGTGGAATATGTTACAAGATACAGTTTCCTCCGAACACATACATAAGAGCTTTTCTCTTTCTTATGTATGTGGAACCGTGATCTGTGGATATGGGTTTCGCGGTTTTGTGGGTGGAGAATTATACGTTACTATGCATAGACGAATCCAATTTCAAATTGGATTGATTATTAATTAAATCAACATTAGTGTGTATTGTATCCCAAATTAAAAATTAAAATGAATGTCATTATTTTTATTGATTGGTCAAATCCATATCTGTAATCTGTAGAAACTTAAAATAAAATAAGGAGGGGAGGGAGAAGGACTCTTTTTATGGTAAAAAGTACATTCATTTCAGTTATTTCGCAAGAAGAAAACAAGGGGTCTGTTGAATTTCAAGTATTCAGTTTCACCAATAAACTAAAGAAAGTCACTTCACATTTGAAATTACACAAAAAAGATTATTTATCTCAGAGAGGTCTACAGAAAACTCTGGGAAAACGTCAACGGTTGCTGATGTATTTGTCAAATAAAAATAGAGTACGTTATAAAGAATTAATAGATCAGTTGGATATTCGGGAGTTAAAAACGCGTTAAGTTAAGTGATAAGTGAATTGGAAGAGCCCTTGTAGCATTATTTGATTTTTCAGAGCTTGAATTTGGATGAACTTTATTTCGTTTTCAGCAATTCATAGAATACTGATCCTGAATCGGGGAAAACGCATATGAATGTACTGACTACAAAAAAAGACCTCATGAGAGTCAATATGGGTCCTCACCACCCATCAATGCATGGCGTTCTTCGCCTCATCATTACTCTCGACGGTGAAAATGTTATTTACTGTGAACCTATATTGGGTTATTTACACAGAGGGATGGAAAAAATTGCGGAAAACCGAACAATTATACAATATCTACCTTATGTAACACGTTGGGATTATTTAGCTACTATGTTTACAGAGGCAATAACAGTAAACGCCCCAGAACGTTTGGGAAATATTCAAGTACCTAAAAGAGCTAGCTATATCAGAGTCATTATGTTGGAATTGAGTCGCATAGCTTCTCATCTGTTATGGCTCGGCCCTTTTATGGCAGATATTGGTGGGCAGACGCCTTTCTTCTATATTTTCAGAGAGAGAGAATTGATATATGATCTATTCGAAGCTGCCACAGGTATGCGACTGATGCATAATTTTTTTCGTATCGGAGGAATCGCTGCTGATTTACCTCATGGTTGGGTAGATAAATGTTTGGATTTCTGTGAGTATTTTTTAACAGGAATTGCTGAATATCAAAAGCTTATTACGCGGAATCCTATTTTTTTGGGCCGAGTTGAAGGAGTGGGCATTGTTAGTGGGGAGGAAGCCATAAATTGGGGTTTATCTGGGCCAATGCTACGGGCTTCCGGACTTCAATGGGATCTTCGTAAAATTGATCATTATGAGTGTTATGATGAATTTGATTGGGAAGTACAATGGCAAAAAGAGGGGGATTCATTAGCCCGTTATTTCGTCCGAATCAGTGAAATGATGGAATCCATAAAAATGATTCAACAAGCTCTAGAAGGACTTCCTGGGGGGCCCTATGAGAATTTAGAAGTCCGGCGCTTTGGCAGAGAAAGGGATTCAGAGTGGAATGATTTTGACTATCGATTCATTAGTAAAAAACCATCTCCGGCTTTTGAATTGTTGAAACAAGAGCTTTATATGAGAGTGGAGGCTCCAAAGGGAGAATTAGGAATTTTTCTGATAGGGGATCAGAGTCTTTTTCCCTGGAGATGGAAAATTCGTCCACCGGGTTTTATCAATTTGCAAATTCTTCCTCAGCTAGTTAAAAGAATGAAATTGGCGGATATTATGACGATACTAGGGAGTATAGATATCATTATGGGAGAAGTTGATCGTTGAAATGATAATTGATACAACGGAAGTACGGGCTATTAATTCCTTTTTTCGATTGGAATCCTTAAAAGAGGTGTATGGGCTCACACGCTTGCTTGTACCTATTTTTATTCCTCTATTTGGAATCACAATAGGGATATTCATAATTGTGTGGTTAGAAAGAAAAATATCTGCAGGAGTACAACAACGTATAGGACCTGAATACGCAGGTCCTTTTGGAATTCTTCAAGCTCTAGCCGATGGGACAAAACTACTTTTGAAAGAGGATCTTCTACCATCTAGAGGAGATATTCGTTTATTTAGTCTCGGACCGTCCATAGCAGTTATATCCATTTTACTAAGTTATTCAGTAATTCCTTTTAGCTACCGGCTTGTTCTAGCGGATCTCAGTATAGGTGTTTTTTTATGGATTGCTGTTTCAAGTATTGCTCCTTTTGGACTTCTTATGTCAGGATATGGTTCGAATAATAAATATTCCTTTTTAGGTGGTCTACGAGCTGCTGCTCAATCGATTAGTTATGAAATACCATTAACTCCATGTGTTTTATCCATATCTCTACGTGCGATTCGTTTGGACATGAGCTGTTACCTATTTCTTTTATTTCTAGGAAAGAAAGGAGTGAAATGGATTGAGTAGATATCTTCATTTTTTGATTCATCATTCCGGATAATGAACTCAATCAGATAAGTTCTATGAGTGAAACAAAACAGCTTATAAATTTGCAGTAAAAAGATGAAGTCTCATTCCCTATGTGCGAGAGTTAAGCATCCATAAGCAGAATAAATTACCCCAAAATTCGTTGATTAGCAATCAGGGTTTGACGCGGTTAGAAAAGAGCAACTCTAGGGAGTTTTCACTATTGTCTGTCATAACGGGGTTTGGGCAAAAATGAGTGGGCGGTTAGGAATACTAAGGTACATAATGGATTCGTAATGGAGATAATCTAAGTTACCTAAATTAGGTCTCTCCGCATAAAAGGAATTGGGGTGGGGGCTTTAAGTTAGTAGAAACGATCAAGCAGTACTTCCCCAGGATCCCGATCCTGAGTATGCTCCTACCCATTGGTTAAAGAAATGGCTATCAGAAACGAAGTAACCTTTTTTTAGAGCTTCCTTGTCTTTTTCTATGAAATGTGAAAGAAGAACCGGAACGAAAGAAATATGCAATAGAAAAGAAAAATACGAAATATTTTATCTATATTCATACAGAGAGAATTATTATCATGATTCCTGAACTAATGTAATGCCTAATCTTTTTTCGTAATCGAAAAAAGGTCGAAATTGATACAATGAGTATTTTCTTTTTATTGAAGGATTAAGGTATTACTGAACGAAGCGAAATTACATTTTTTGAAATTAGAAAGATACATTCGAAATAGAAAGGGTGAGATCAATTCAGAAGCACCTTTTTGTTATTATAGCAGACAGAATTGGATTGGTATAATGTGGGACTCTTCGATCCATCTTTACTCTATCTACTCAACTACTATATCGAGATAATAACGAGCCCGTCCTTAGATTTTTTTATGACAACCACCGAGGAGCCGTATGAGGTGAAAGTCTCATGTACGGTTCTGCAATAGCGATGGCAGCAGTGATGTTATCACCGACTATGATTATCTAACAGTTCAAGTACAGTTGAAATAGTTGAGGCACAGTCCAAATATGGTTTTTGGGGTTGGAATCTGTGGCGTCAACCTATAGGATTTACGGTTTTTCTAATTTCTTCCCTAGCCGAATGTGAAAGATTACCCTTTGATTTACCAGAAGCGGAGGAAGAATTAGTAGCAGGTTATCAAACCGAATATTCGGGTATCAAATTTGGTTTATTTTACGTTGCTTCCTATCTAAATCTACTAGTTTCTTCATTATTTGTAACAGTTCTTTACTTGGGCGGTTGGAATCCCTCTATTCCGTTCCTATTCATTCCTAATTTTTTCCGAATAAATGAACTGAGTGGAGTCTTTGGAACAACAATTGGTATTTTCATTACATTAGCAAAAGCTTATTTGTTCCTGTTCATTTCTATCACAACAAGATGGACTTTGCCTAGGATGAGAATGGACCAATTATTAAATCTTGGGTGGAAATTTCTTTTACCTATTTCCCTCGGGAATCTATTATTGACAACTTCTTCCCAACTCCTTTCGCTGTAAAGACATAAGACATTCATTGTATTTTTGATTCATAAGTTTTCTTAAACAAGAGAAAGAAAATTTCAATTATTCATAGAGATTTACGATATGCTTCCTATGATAACTGGGTTCATGAATTATGGTCACCAAGCCGTAAGAGCTGCAAGGTATATCGGCCAAAGTTTTATAATTACCTTATCTCATACGAGTCGTTTACCTGTAACTATTCAATATCCCTATCAAAAATGGATTCCATCAGAGCGTTTCCGCGGTCGAATCCACTTTGAATTTGATAAATGCATTGCTTGTGAAGTATGTGTTCGTGTATGTCCTATAGATCTACCCACGGTTGATTGGAGATTGGAACCCGAAATTCGAAAGAAACGATTACTTAATTATAGTATTGATTTCGGAATATGTATATTTTGTGGTAATTGTGTCGAGTATTGTCCAACAAATTGTTTATCAATGACTGAGGAATATGAACTTTCTACTTATAATCGTCACGAATTGAATTATAATCAAATTGCCTTGGGTCGGTTACCAATGTCAGTAATTGGAGATTCCTTAATTCGAACCATTATGACTTCGACTCAAATCAAATAAAAAATGGGTAAACCGCTTGATTCAATTACCAATTACTCCAATTTCCGATTACTATTACTAAATACTAAAGGAGCAAATCTTCGATTCTGCTCGGCGAATAAGTAAAAGTCCTAGCTATTGATTTCAGATTCATTGCTCAGAATCATGTCTTGCAAAAATACATTATCCGTGATTTTTTGAAATCTACATCTCTCTAAATTAATAATATTTATTATATATCTATATCTAGAGAATTTCTATATCAACCCCCAATCTAGGATTGGATTCCATTCAGAGCATATCCTCAAAAGAGTCGGGTAACCTATTTTTTCCCGGTCTGGTCAAAAAGATCATGAACCATTTAAGCTTATTTCTCTATTATTTGCCATATAATGGATTTCACTGGACCAATACATGATTTTCTTTTAGTATTTTTGGGATCGGTTCTTCTATTAGGAGGTCTGGGAGTGGTATTACTTACCAATCCCATTTTTTCTGCTTTTTCCTTGGGGTTGGTTCTGGTTTGTATATCCCTATTCCATATTCCATCGAATTCCCATTTTGTAGCTGCTGCACAGCTCCTTATTTACGTGGGGGCCATAAATGTGTTAATCGTATTCGCTGTGATGTTCATGAATGATTCAGAATATTACAAGGATTTCGGTCTTTGGACCGTTGGAGAAGGAGTAACTCCCCTAGTTTGTACAAGTCTTTTTGTTTCACTAATTACTACTGTCCCAGATACTTCATGGTACGGTATTATTTGGACTACAAGATCAAACCAGATTTTAGAGCAGGATTTTGTAAATAATGGTCAACAAATTGGGACTCATTTATCAACAGATTTTTTTCTTCCCTTTGAACTCATTTCTATAATTCTTTTAGTTGCCTTAATAGGTGCAATTGTTATGGCCCGTCAGTAATAAAAATAAAAAGAACGACTTCGAATGAAAGAGTTCTGTCCTCTCAAAAGACTTCCTTCTTATCACACCCATTTTCCTTCACTTCCATTCCATTTTTCGATTTTTCATGTATAAAATGGAAATGGTTTTAGTTCACTCTATTCGAGTACCAATACCTTCCTTTGTTGTGAGATTCGAGTCAATAAAATGGATTAAGGTGGAGTTTTTGTTCCTATTGAAAGCAAATAAATCCAGATTGATGAGGGGTTGGTCAATGATGCTTGAACATGAACTTGTTTTGAGTGCCTATTTATTTTCTATCGGTATTTATGGATTGATCACAAGTCGAAATATGGTCAGAGCACTTATGTGTCTTGAGCTTATACTGAATGCGGTTAATTTGAATTTCGTAACATTTTCTGATTTCTTTGATAGTCGCCAATTAAAAGGAGACATTTTCGCGATTTTTGTGATAGCTATTGCAGGCGCTGAAGCCGCTATTGGACCTGCTATTGTTTCGTCAATTCATCGTAACAGAAAATCCACTCGTATCAATCAATCGAACTTGCTGAATAAATAGCGGTAATCATCTCAATACTGAATAGAATATTCACCAATTCAAATTGGTAGATACGATAGAAACAAACATAGGCCCATGTTTGCTAAAACGTAATAAATCAAAGTATCTTGGACCGCTATCATGAGCAGATCCAGAAGTAGATTGATTCGAAATCGATTCTGGTAAACCCTCGATTCGTCTGGTGTCTACCCTATATGATTCCTTTATGATTTTACTAGATCGAAAATTTATGACGTTCAAAAAGTGGATAGATACCATGTCACATTCAGTAAAGATTTATGATACATGTATAGGGTGTACTCAATGTGTGCGAGCCTGCCCCACAGATGTATTAGAAATGATACCTTGGGACGGATGTAAAGCTAAGCAAATTGCTTCTGCCCCAAGAACAGAAGACTGTGTAGGTTGTAAGAGGTGTGAATCCGCTTGTCCAACAGATTTCTTGAGTGTCCGGGTTTATTTATGGCATGAGACAACGCGAAGCATGGGGCTAGCTTATTGATACGTTCTAGAAAACTCTACTTGAACCCATTTTTTTCTCCTTACCGACAAAAACCCGTACTCGATCAAAAAGATTACTTCGAGCACGGGTTTTTTGGTCAAAGTGTATCTTGTCTTTACCACGAATTCTTTTCCTTGGTTAACAATAATTGTGATTTTGCCGATATCCGCGGGTTCTTCCATTTTCTTTTTTCCTCATAGGGGAAATAAGATGATTAGGTGGTATACTCTCTCTATATGCACAATAGACCTACTTCTAACGACCTATGCATTCTGTTATCATTTCCAATTTGACGATCCCTTAATCCAATTAGAACAGGATTTTAGATGGATCCATTTTTTGGATTTTCACTGGAGACTCGGAATCGATGGAATTTCCATAGGACCCGTTTTACTGACGGGATTCATCACTACTTTAGCGACTTTAGCGGCTCGGCCAGTGACTCGGGATTCACGATTGTTCCATTTCCTGATGTTAGCAATGTACAGCGGCCAAATAGGATCATTTTCTTCTCGAGATCTTTTACTTTTTTTTATCATGTGGGAGTTCGAATTAATTCCTGTTTACCTACTTCTATCCATGTGGGGAGGAAAGAAACGTTTGTACTCAGCTACAAAGTTTCTTTTGTACACTGCGGGGGGTTCTGTTTTTCTATTAATGGGAGTTCTGGGTATGGGTTTCTATGGTTCCAACGAAGCAACCTTACATTTTGAAACCTCAGCGAATCAATCGTATCCGGTGGCATTGGAAATACTATTCTATTTTGGATTTCTTATTACTTATGCTGTCAAATCACCGATTATCCCCTTACATACATGGTTACCAGATACCCATGGGGAGGCACATTACAGTACGTGTATGCTTCTAGCCGGAATCTTATTAAAAATGGGAGCGTATGGATTGGTTCGGATCAATATGGAATTCTTACCCCACGCTCATTCTATATTTTCTCCCTGGTTGATGATAATAGGTACAGTTCAAATAATCTATGCAGCTTCAACATCTCCTGGCCAACGCAATTTAAAAAAGAGAATAGCCTATTCTTCTGTATCTCATATGGGTTTTACAATTATAGGAATTGGTTCTATAACCGATACAGGACTAAATGGAGCCATTTTACAAATCATTTCTCACGGATTTATTGGTGGTGCGCTTTTTTTCTTGGCAGGAACGAGTTACGATAGAATACGTCTTGTTTATCTCGACGAAATGGGCGGAATAGCTATCCCAATGCCTAAAATATTTACAATGTTCAGTAGCTTCTCGATGGCTTCTCTTGCATTGCCGGGAATGAGTGGTTTTGTTGCCGAATTGGTAGTCTTTTTTGGAATAATTACCAGTCCAAAATCTCTTTTAATGCCAAAAATACTCATTACTTTTGTAATGGCAATTGGAATGATAGTAACTCCTATTTATTCATTATCTATGTCACGCCAGATGTTCTATGGATACAAGCAATTTCCCGCCCCAAACTCTTCTTTTTTGGATTCTGGACCACGAGAACTTTTTGTTTCGATCTGTGTCTTTCTACCCGTAATAGGGATTGGTATTTATCCGGATTTCCTTCTCTCACTATCCGTTGACAAGGTAGAAGCTATCCTATCGAATTACTTTTATAGATAAGATAGTTTTCATGAATAAGATAGAAAATAATGCTATGATTTCAAAAACCATTCGCTGGACAATGAAAAAAAAGTCTTCTTTTTCCTTATCTGAAGGAAAAAGAAAATGAAGTCCATTCGAATCAGATACGTTTGGAGTTTTTGAGAACCATTTGAATCACTACTGGATTCAAATGGTTCTCAAAAACTCACACAAACTTCAGACTATCTTCCTATAGATTGGGTCGCTTCTTCAATTCGATGTTAATGTGAATGAGCCATAACTATGTAATCCTATTCCTAATAGATTGACCCCAAAATAACATATCCAAATTATAAGAAATCCAAGAGAAGCCACAATTGCGGAATTCGTGCCTTGAACATTTTGATTTGTTCTCATATGTAAATAAATTGCAAATAGGGTCCAAGTAATAAATGCCCAAGTTTCCTTGGGATCCCAATTCCAATATGACCCCCATGCCTCATTAGCCCATACCGCGCCCGAAAGAATACCTATGGTTAAAAAGAGAAACCCTAGACTAATGACACGATAACTCCAACGATCCAATTGCTGAATCAACTGATACATGTGATAATTTCTAAATGAAAGAAAAAAAGTGTTTCGTAAAACACTGTCTCTTTCATTTGCGTATTGGATCTCATCAAAAACAAATGACCCTGTTAATGTTACTAAATGATTTCTTTTGCCAAAAAAAAGATCTATGCGTGTTCGAAATGTAATGACTAGAAGCGCTACTGAGAATAACGAGCCGCATAAAAGAGCTGCATAGCTCAATACCATCATACTTACGTGCATCATTAACCACTGAGATTGGAGAGCAGGGACTAATATTGTGGATTGATGCATTTCTGCTAAAAGACCTGAAGTAACAAAGCCTTGAGTCAAAATAGTACTTGGCCCGGTTATTGCGCTTAAATGGGTTTTTTGGTTCCTAAAATGTGGAACCATATGAATAATGGAAAAACCCCACGAAAGAAACATTACTGATTCATATAAATCACTTAAGGGGAAATGTCCCGAAGAAATCCAACGAGTAACTAACAATCCTGTTATACAGAAAAAGGTAGCTATCATGCCTTTTTCTGACGAATTATAGAGTCCTAGCGTTTCGTAGACTAATAATAAGGTTAGTAAATAAATAGTAATTACAATTGAAACGATCGAAAAAGAAATGTGAGTGAATATATGTTGTAAAGTCGAGAATATCATAAAAAAATCCTAAAATAAAAAAGAAAAGGGGGATCCTTCAAGACTGGAATGGAAATAAGGAATTCCATTCATTATTCATTATAATGATTTATTGTATCTCTTTTCGAAGATGCCGCCACTCGGACTCGAACCGAGATGCTCTAGCACTGCTTCCTAAGAGCAGCGTGTCTACCGATTTCACCATAGCGGCTTACTCGAAAACATAATAGCCCATCCATATTCAATCGTCGAGATTCTAAGGAGTCAATTCAATCAAATCTTTTTTAGGGAATCTGACAATCAATGAAAAAACACTCGTTTAAATTACTAATTGAACGTTCCACAATCATTAGTATTGTGGGATCGTAGGGTGTTAGGTTTCACTTTCACAAAGAGCTTTCCATTGGTTTCACTTCGCCTGGAATGGAAATGCAGCAGTTGGAACTAGATAGTTTTGTCCTCTATCCAGGCATAGAACTAAAAGGTTTCAATCTTTCTCGGAATTGGAATTTTAGCGTACTTCAAAAAAAAAAAGATTCTATATTTCTAAAGAAAAGAAAGCTCTCAAGATCTATATCTATATATAGATATAGATCTTGATGGATTCCACAGCCCAAATATAGGACCCTTATTTGGACTACATATTAGGAATACATAATCCAAAAAAATCCTTCCTAAAGGAAAAAAAAGACTTTTCTTTTAGTTAGTGTATTATGAAAAGTGAATCGATGAGGAAAATGACAACCCCCATCTCACAAATTAGAAAAACCTACTAAAAAGAAAGCTAAAACTTTGTATCTTGTCCTTCACTACTTCGTCAAAAAATGGAGAATACAGTAAGCAGAGGACTTCTTATTCTGCATACCGCAATAACCAGTCCCGTCTCGTATTGATCCGTTGAAAAGAAAAATAGGAGTGAATGGGAATCCTTCATTTTAGAAATAACAATTCAGGGAGTCATATTGATTCAGATTCTTACAAGACTTGGTTCTTTTTTTTTTTTGTCGTACAAAAAACTTTTCGAATTCCCGGTAGAAAGAGATTTCGCTAATGAAAATGCTTTTCTCGCTGCCCTATACCCCTTTTTTTTCCAAATATTTTTACGAATACGCTTTTTTGACAGAGAAGTACGTTTCTTTGGAACCGCCATTCAAAAATGAAGAGGTTGCTCATTGTTTAGAGTTGGATGTGAAAGACATGTATTGTTCGGATTATTCTTTTTATTTTATTCTATTTATTCCCTAGATGATACTTCCTTGATAACATACAATGGAGATACGCGTGCCTCGCATAGAATATTCCTAGGTAAAAAATGGGATAGGTTCTTTTTTAGGGGAACCTTTTTTACAACATACAATATCCGAAGAAAGAAGAATTCCTACTGATTGGTACCTTTCTATCCGAACCCTCATTCGAATCTATATCGTAAGAGAGGTTTTCGAATTCCCCCTAAATACTAAATACTTAGTTCCACTATAGCTCGTCAGGGGTCGCCGGGGAGCTATAGTCCTGCCCCGCAGCGCTGGAGTCTCCTTCTCCTGGCGCAGTGAGCCGGTTTCTTGAACCTGAACTGAAGGCGCGCCTTTAATTGGGCTTCAAAGTCTCATCTCACCCGCGTCTGCTATTGTGGTATTCGGTCCATCTCTTCTAGGAATGATTGCTAATCCCCAAGGTCAGCCTCGTCGTCCAAGAAGTTATCCACGCCCCCCTTACTTGACTCAATGTCTTCCTCCCTTCGAAGCTCCCNNNTGCAACCACCAAAACGGAATCAAACCATGCCCCTTACCTAGAGAATCTACCTAGCGTCTTTAGTATCTAGGTAAGTTCGAAAGCTAAGAAAAGAAAGCTAAGAAAAGGGGGAATAAGAAAGAAAAAATGATACAATACTCACATAGGATAGGACAGACCCCTTTCATAGATCTATAAAATTATGCTGAAATTTATTAGAGGATCTGACTTATGCTGCCCCGCATCGCTGGATTCGGCTTGGTCTCTCGGCGCAAGCAATGAGCCGGCGAGTTCCTAAACCGGAAGGCCCCCTGTCCTCGGGGAGCCGCAAGGTGCTCGAACTAGAGACCCCGGGACCTGGAGGAGTCGGCGTGCGGTTATCTGTCAGGTCTCTTCCACTTGTAGCTTGGAGCTTCACTTTTGCGCTTTCCAAGTAGGCAATCGTGAAGTACAAGCGGGTAATCTCTTTTGATTCTATCACACGTTTGTGTCTGAGTATAGTCTCGGTCAACATTACCCGCATTTCTTCTTGCTTTGGACCGTTTTTGGGTACGCAGTGGCCGAGCACTCCAATTCGGTTAATTCTTTTGAAGAATTCATACTCTTTTTGGTCCAAGAAATTTTTGTTCAGGTCCAAAGCCTCTTCTATCTTACGCAACCTTACCTCAGCTGCTGGACGCGGAGGATTTGAAGAAGCTTGCCCTTTCAGGCCGAACAACGACCCGACTATCCACGTTACAGCATGTAACAAAGTCCAAGATATCGTCATGCTGTCAAACATGGTTACCAGACCTTGAAAGAGATTCGCTAGAATCTTTTTCAACATTTTTTTTATACTCCCTTGTTTGCTCATTGCAAACAAAATCAAAATGCATCTCAAAAGAGATGGAATAGAAAAACCCGGTTGAAGCATAATGATCATCTGTCTGTAACTGTAATGCATTGTATGTCTCATAATAGGTCCCATTCTTCGACCCTTTCCCGGGAGCCAATGACTATTCATAGCTATTACCTTAACACCAAAGTCGACCCAATGCTTTATTTCTGTCCTAGTTGATCCTGCTTCGACATTAGAAGTCTATTGATTCTTCCCCACCAATAACCGAACACTTTTTTCTGTAACTACTGCATATTTGATTCCATCCATAAATCCACTTTCTTCCCCGAGACCTCTTGTGGCACAGCGAATCCAAGGAACCCATCATTTGCATGACGGCAAGTAAAAACCAACGTTATGGATCGTGTACAAATAGATCTATTTATACATGAATTTATACATGATATAATCATACGCGGACAATGTACTATTGTCAACATACCAATATGAAGGTTGCAACCACCAAAACGGCATAAAACCCAAAAGATTTTCCCCTTCTCTACATCTACCTAGATTCTTTAATCGATATCGTGCTGCCCCGGAGCGCCTGGGAGCCGATTTTCTGAACCGGAAGGACCGGGACCAGGAGGCGCACTGATATCAGCATTACTCGGGTCTCTTTCCCTTCTTCCTTCGACCTTCGCTTTTGCCCTTTCCAAGTCGGAAATTTGGAGGCGTAAGCGGGGAATCGCTTTCGATTCCATAACATTTTTGTGGCTGATGATCTCCTCGGTCAAAGTCTTGCGCATTGGTTCTAGGAGTGGACCTCCTTTGGGTATGCAGTTGCAGACTCCTACGATTCGGTTAATCCTTGCCAGGAAGACAACCTCTTTTGCCTCCATTTTGTGTTGGGCCAAAGACTGCTCCAACTCCTCCAACTTTTCGTCCACATTCGGTTCACCCTCCCCCGCCTCGATTGGCGTTGCCCGTTGTTCCGAAGTCTCATCTGCGTCTGCTATTGGTATTCGGGCAAGCTCTTGTAGGAATGACTGCTCTGCCTCCTTCCAGAGGTCAGCCTCTTCTTCCATTACACTTGATAGCTCCCAAATTTCCGCAGCGGGAGCAGGCGGATTTGACGGAGGTTTCGGTTTTGGGGAGAACAACCACCCCAAAAGCCAAATCAGACCATCGGTGAAAGTCACTGAGATTATTAGCCACTGAATCAACCTTGTAAAAAGGTCTTTCATTCGTTTTCCTCCTGGAAATAACTTGTAGTGCAGGCTAAGCACGAAATCGGCCATTATATTTAATAAGAAATTAGAACAACAAACGTATTCTATATTTAAAACATATTCTATATTTCTTGTTGGTTGGGTTTGTAATGGAGGGTATTCACTATTCAGGGTTCAACTAGCATACCCCGGTGAATTCCATAATATAATAGATTCGATTGAGAATTTGATGGATCCTTTGATGGATAAATAGATCTATTTATACATGATAGAATCATATCACGCAAATCTAATATTGTCAACACGCCAATATGAAGGTTGCAACCACCAAAATGGCATAAAACCAAAAAGATGTGTCCCTTACCTAGATTCTTGAGTATCTCGGTAAATTCGAAAGCTCAGAAAAGGGGGAATAAGAACGAAAAAATGCTAAAATACTCACATAGGAGAGGACAGCCCAGCCTCCCTTTGCCTACTTTTTCATTCAGTTTCATTCGTTTAATTAACCCGAAGTTCCTTACATAGCCCTTTTTTGAAATATCATGACCAATTCCTGTGGGGCGAGCACCCCTATCATAGATCTATGAAATTATGAAATAGACTAGTCTTAGTCTGGGCGGATCTTATGCTGCCCCGCAGCGCTGGATTAGCCTTTGTCAATGAGGCGCCCAGTTCCTAAACCGGAAAGCCCCCTGTCTGTCCTTGGAGAGTCGCAGAGTGCTCGAACTTGCCCTCAACCTAACCCCGGGACGGGGGATAGCGAGAGCCCTCCGAGTCAACGTACTCTACGCCATATCGGACTCCTTTTTTTTTTCTCCAGCGCTTTTTCTAAGATCTCTTTTTCTTTGTTTAAGCGGCAAATCTCCTCCTTTTTTAATTCGATTCGGCGACGTAGATTGTCTAGATACGCCCCATAGCTTGTCAATGCAGCTGGGGATTGCTTTGCTGCCCTGGCTTTATTTAAGGCAGAAAGTTTGGTGTTTATCCAGGTACGCCCGGCACGGAGGTTGTTTTGTAATTGTATGCACTGCTTCAGGTTTGCGATTACGAGGTCATTTTTGGCACGGATTTGCAGAAGTATCGACTGTTCCACTTTCGCGTGATACTGTCGCAACACCGCCTCCTGCAATGTCGGAGACGAACTTGACTCGGCATGGTCGACGCTCCCATGCTCGATGTCTTCTTGCCTTTCTGCGGCTACAGTTTCATCCTTTTCTTTTCGTGCAGTACGGTCGAAAGTTCCCTTGCGAGACTTTACTGCGACGCGTGCGTTTCGACCGTTCCACTCGACCCGCTGTGGTCGACTTGCCTTTCTGCGGCTACAGTTTCATCCTTTTCTTGCAGTACGGTCGAAACTTCGGGGGGCCGACGCGGAGTTTGTGGGTTACCGAATAACCAAGAACAGAGAATACTAGAACCAAAATTGATACCAGTTATCCCGCCGAACGCCAGTCCAAAGGCGAAGGCTGCTTTGATAAATAACTCATAGAGAGTTTGCATAAGTCGAATTCCTCACTTTGTTTGAAGGTAAAATCGCGGTTGAACTACCTCTACCAGGGGAATCCGAGAATATCGACGGTTATGGATTTTCCACAGTACTCATGAATACCTAAACAGATCTATTTAGATTGATTCATGATAAAATTATATAGAGCAAATTGACTATTGTCAACATGACAAGATGAGGGTTGCAACCGCCAAACTGGTAGGTTGTAACCACCAAAACGGAATCAAACCATAATACTCACAGAGGATAGCCGAGCCCCCTTTACTAGTCTGGGCAGATCTTATGCTGACCCGCCGCGCTGGATTCGACCTTGAAGCGCCCGATTCCGACCCTCGGATGGGGGTTTTCGAAAGCCTTCTGAGCCAACGCCAGATCGGAATCATGTTGCTTCAGCTCTAACTCTAAGAGCACTAGTTCTTGCTTCAAGTCCTGAAGTGTTTCTTTTTGGACTTGTAGGAAGGCCCGATCCTCTGACAGAAGGATTTCCTTTAAGTCTCCCACTACCTCAATAGCGGAGGTCTTACTTCCGACAATTCGGCCCAGATCTGTATAAACCTTTTGTACGTCTAAAGATACGTGGGCGTATCTTAGTTGGTAAAATTCTAAGAATGACGTAATGAGTTTTATTTCATTACGTAGCGCTCTCGCATTATCTGTTACATTTTCCCTTCTTCTTCTTTTCCTTGCGATATCGCTATCGCTCGGATTCAACCCCACACTATCTTTAGCGATATTTTTTTCTAAGATCTCGAGATCCTTTTCGCAGCTCTCACGATCGTTTGTTAAGCCGCAAATTTTACTGTTTAGTAAAATTTGGTTTTTATTTTCTTCTGAGTCTGAGAGAGAAAAGTCAACGATTTCTTTTAATAAATAATAAAAAAAATACATCCAGATGGGGAAGATCAGGAGTTTCATAAATCCTGCGCACCTCCGTTAAGGAGTCAGAGAGCAAGTGAGAAATTGTAACTACTTTGGAAGAGAGTTTTGCATACTCTGCCTCGGTTACTTTTATTAGATCTTTTTGAGTCTTGATTTGAAAAAGTATATGTTCAAGCTCTTCTACTTTTTTAATACTTTCCGGAGAATCCAATTCTTCGACGGTGCCACTTAGAATCCGAACTTCCTGCTCTGGAAGCACAGTGGAAAGTTCGTTTGCTAGTTTCATACTTTCCGGAGAATCCAATTCTTCGACGGTGCCACTTAGAATCCGAACTTCCTGCTCTGGAAGCACAGTGGAAAGTTCGTTTGCTAGTTTCATACTTTCCAGAGAAGCCAATCCTTCGACGGTGTCATTCAATTTTTCATGCTCGATTTTTCTTTCGGTAGATAGAATTTTTAGCTCTTCTGTTTTAACCTCTTCTTCTTCTGTTTTAACCTCTTCTTCAAGGAAGGCAACAATTGCGGCGGGTTCGCGTGGCGAAGTTCGCGGATTACCACAGAACCACCCAAAAAATCGACTAGTCTTTAAACCTGCTAGACCTAAAAAAGCCGCTGCAAAGAGGCCGATTCCTATTCTTCGTACCCAATCTTTTGAGAATCCCATAATAAATACTCCGTATTTTATGTATTTTTTTTTTTTTTTAGAAGATCTCCCGGTTAGTTTCGTACCTCGAACTTACGAAACTAACCGGGAATTTCGAATCGCTCCAACAGTTGTGTTAGATTGATTCATGATCTAATATTGATTCATGATCTAATTATATATTAGATCTATTGGCAAGGGTGGAGGCCTCCAAAACGGAATCAACCCCTAATACTCACGGAGGAGAGCACAGCCCCCCTTTCCTTACTTTCATAGATCTAAAATATAGAAATTCATTAGAATATGCCGGGCGGATCCTGCCACGCAAGCCGGAAATCTTGTTCTTCGCCCGGCGCAATCAGTCGATTGCCTGAACCGGAAGGCGGGGCCGCCCGGTCCTCGTGGAGCCTCAGGTTGATGGAACTTTGTCTCAAGTTAACTGCCGGCAGTTGACTGTTCCTGTGGATGTGGAGGGACGCATTTCGAATAGGGCCCTTGTTTTGGGCCTCTACTAATCGGGACCTCCTTTCGTCTAAAAAGGAAAGTTCCGCCGTTAATACACAACAAGATTCATATAATCCCCTAGCGACACCCTTTTCCAGTCGTAGGAATGAATTTAGGGGCTCTAGATCGCTGGAATCCTCCGCCTCGACCTCATGCAATCGTCGTAACAGATCCTCGCCAGATTGTAACCGACGAAGCGCCTCATTGAAAAGTAACCAGTGTTTTGCTGACTGGAACCTTTTTCTTTGAATTTGAAAGTCTATCCGCCGAATTTCGTCAGCAGTAGTAAAATTTCGAACCCAAAGATCCGCATAAGTGTAGGGAGGATTCCAAGAAGCTCTAGGGATTTGTACACACCGACACCAGACGACCAAGACCCCACCCCACGAAGCCCAAAAGAGAAATTTCCCAAATCCTATGAGAAACTGAGAAAACCAGTTTCTCAAATTAGAATTCGAATGCCTCGCGGAGAAAATAAAGAATACGCGAACTCGCCGCCATAATTGTAACATGAAATGAACCTCCTGTGGTTTTTTTTTTACTTTTACATTTTACAATGGAAACCTTTTTACTTTTCGTTTTAGTATGGAAATCGATAGAATAGAATATAGAATAAGACAGTCCTGAGAATTAGAAGTCCCTATATATATATTATAAATCGAACCGATGTCTAAAGAACTAAAAAAAAAAAGGGTAGGCGCGTTACCGATTCCATTCGGGTAATGATCAAACCCCGGCGCCAACAATACTCTACTCGATAATTCGGTTAAAAGCAATTCCCGAGATAGATTTCATACTATCTCCAAATTCTCATCTTTCAATTCGAAGCGCAGTGACAGTTAGTGAAGTGATAGGTATCGTAGAGTTTCCTCGAATCCTAGGCAGCTTACTCCACTCAATCAGAATTAGTGAATTATCCCGAATAAACTCTAGGTCTTCTTTTGATTGGGTCGAGTTATTGATGGATCCTATGACCCATATCAGAATCAAGTACGAGAATTCTTTTGACTTGTTCTATGAATCGAAATTCTTGTAAGAATTAATGGAATGATTGAAAATGGAAAATTCTATTTGAGTTCTTTCCTATTTTGATTTTTTTATTTGATTGTTCCTTCCGAAAGAGATAAGAGCTGGTGAATCGGAAACAATTCAATTACTAAGAATAGAAAAAACTTTGATTTTCTTATGGAACATACATATCAATATGCATGGATCATACCTCTCGTTCCGCTTCCGGTTCCTCTAGCAATAGGAGTGGGACTTCTTCTTGTTCCAACGACAACAAAAAATCTGCGTCGCATGTGGGCTTTTCCTAGTGTTTTATTACTAAGTATAGTTATGCTTTTTTCGGCCGACCTGGCGATTCAGCAAATAAACGGGAGTTCTATTTATCAATATGTATGGTCTTGGACCATCCATCATGATTTTTCCTTAGAGTTTGGCGACTTGATCGATCCACTGACTTCTATTATGTCAATATTAATTACTACTGTTGGAATCTTGGTTCTTATTTATAGTGACAATTATCTGTCTCATGATCAAGGATATTTGAGATTTTTTGCTTCTATGAGTTTTTCCAATGCTTCCATGTTGGGATTAGTTACGAGTTCGAATTTGATACAAATTTATATTTTTTGGGAATTAGTTGGAATGTGTTCCTATCTATTAATAGGTTTTTGGTTCACGCGACCAATTGCGGCAAATGCTTGTCAAAAAGCATTTGTAACTAATCGTGTGGGGGATTTTGGTTTATTATTAGGAACCTTAGGTCTTTATTGGATAACGGGTAGTTTCGAATTTCGAGATTTGTTCAAAATAGTCAATAACTTGATTGAGAATCATGGGATAAATTCTTTATTTCTGACTCTGTGTGCCGCCCTATTATTCCTCGGTGCAATTGCGAAATCGGCACAATTCCCCCTTCATGTATGGTTACCTGATGCCATGGAGGGACCCACTCCGATTTCGGCTCTTATACATGCTGCTACTATGGTAGCAGCGGGCATTTTTCTTGTAGGCCGGCTTCTGCCTCTTTTCGCAATTATACCTTACTTAATGAATCTCATTTCTTTGATAGGTATAATAACAGTACTCTTAGGAGCTACTTTGGCTCTGGCTCAAATAGACATTAAGAGAAGTTTAGCTTATTCTACAATGTCGCAATTGGGTTATATTATGTTAGCTTTCGGTATGGGGTCTTATCAAGCTGCTTTATTTCATTTGATCACTCATGCCTATTCGAAAGCATTATTATTTTTAGGCTCTGGATCCATTATTCATTCAATGGAAAGAATTATTGGATATTCTCCAGATAAAAGTCAGAATCTGGCTCTTATGGGGGGTTTCCAAAAATATGTGCCAATTACAAAAACTGCTTTTTTGTTAGGTACACTTTCTCTTTGTGGCATTCCACCTCTTGCTTGTTTTTGGTCAAAAGACGAAATTCTTAACGATAGTTGGTTGTATTCACCTATTTTCGCGATCATAGCTTGTTCCACAGCAGGATTAACTGCATTCTATATGTTTCGGATCTATTTACTTACCTTTGAAGGGCATTTAAACGTTTATTTTCAAAATTTCAGTGGAAAAAAAAATAGCTCGTTCTATTCAATAGCCATATGGGGTAAAGAAGGAAGGAAAGGAATTAACAAAGATCTTCTTTTATCCACAATGAATAATAATGAGAGGGCTTCCTTTTTTTCGAAAAAAAGAGATCCAATGGGTCCAATGGGTGGGAATGTAAAAAAAAGGAGGCGATCCTTTATGAAAATGACTCATTTTGTCAATATCAATAAAGAAATTCCCCCATATCCTCATGAATCGCATAATACTATGCTATTGCCGCTGCTTGGGTTGGCTCTATTTAGTTTGTGTGTTGGATCTATAGGAATTCCTTTCGATCAAGGAGGAATGGATTTCAATAGGAATATATTATCCAAATGGTTAACTCCGTCTATCAATCTTTTACATCAAAATTCGAACAATTCTGCGGATTGGTATGATTTTCTTACAAATGCAACTTTTTCAGTCAGTATAGCCTATGTAGGAATCTTTGTAGCATTCTTTTTTTATAGGCCTGTTTCTTCATCTTTACAGAATTTGGACTTAATCAATTCATTTGTGAAAATGAGTCCTAAGAGACTTCTTTGGGACAAAATAATCAATGTGATATATACTTGGTCATCGAATCGTGCTTACATAGATCTTTTTTATTCAACAACCCTAAGTAGGGGTATAAGAGGATTATCCGCACTAACTCATTTTTTTGATAGACGAGTAATTGGTGGAATTACGAATGGCATTGGTACGACAACCTTCTTTATAGGAGAATTTATA